TTACATCCATTAGTTCGTAAGGGATTCAATGCAGATTTTGATGGGGATCAAATGGCTGTTCATGTACCTTTATCGTTGGAGGCTCAAGCGGAGGCTCGTTTACTTATGTTTTCTCATATGAATCTCTTGTCTCCAGCTATAGGAGATCCCATTTCCGTACCAACTCAAGATATGCTTATGGGACTCTATGTATTAACAAGCGGGAATCGTCGAGGTATTTCCGCAAATAGGTATAATCCGTTTAATTGCAGAAATTTTCAAAATGAAAAAATTGACGCTAATGCTAATAAGGATAAGTATATAAAAGAACCCTTTTTTTGTAATTCCTATGATGCAATTGGAGCTTATCGCCAGAAAAGAATCCATTTAGCGAGCCCTTTGTGGCTTCGGTGGCAACTAGATCAAGGCCTTATTGCTTCAAGAGAAGCTCCCATCGAAGGTCACTTTGGATCTTTAGGTACCTATCATGAGATTTATGGACACTATCTAATAGTAAGAAGTATAAAAAAAAAAATTCTTTCTATATACATTCGAACCACTGTTGGTCATATTTATCTTTATCGAGAAATCGAAGAAGCTATACAAGGGTTTTCCCAAGCCTGCTCAGACGGTACCTAATCTAATCATAGGGATCGAAGCTAAGTGATTTTATGACATTGGTCTGAATTCAGATCTCTTTGGTGCAACTAGGACTCTAGTTCCTGAATTTCTACGCGAATCAAGATTGAGAAAAGGAGGTTTTCCAAGCATTAACTCAAATCTATTGCCGAGCCCTATTCATCGGAATATGGAGGTATTTATGGCCGAACGGGCCAATCTCTTCTTTCACAATAAAGTGATCGATGGAACTGCCATTAAACGAATTATTAGTCGATTCATAGATCACTTCGGAATGGCATATACATCACACATCCTGGATCAAGTAAAGACTCTGGGTTTCCAGCAAGCCACTGCTACATCTATTTCATTAGGAATTGATGATCTTTTAACAATACCTTCGAAAGGATGGCTAGTCCAAGATGCTGAACAACAAAGTTTTATTTTGGAAAAACACCATCATTATGGAAATGTACACGCGATAGAAAAATTACGCCAATCCATTGAGATATGGTATGCTACAAGTGAATATTTGCGACAAGAAATGAATCCGAATTTTAGGATGACGGAACCCTTTAATCCAGTCCATATAATGTCCTTTTCGGGAGCTAGGGGAAATGCATCTCAAGTACATCAATTAGTAGGTATGAGAGGATTAATGTCGGATCCACAAGGACAAATGATTGATTTACCCATTCAAAGCAATCTACGCGAAGGATTGTCTTTAACAGAATATATCATTTCTTGCTATGGAGCCCGAAAAGGAGTTGTGGATACTGCTGTACGAACATCAGATGCTGGATATCTTACGCGCAGACTTGTTGAAGTAGTTCAACACATTGTTGTACGTAGAACAGATTGTGGCACCACCCGAGGGATTTCTGTGAGTTCTCGAAATGGAATGATACCGGAAAGAATTTTTATTCAAACATTAATAGGTCGTGTATTAGCAGACAATATATATATGGGTCTACGATGCATTGCCACGCGAAATCAAGATATTGGGATTGGACTTGTCAATCGATTCATCACCTTTCGAACACAACCAATATCTATTCGAACTCCTTTTACTTGTAGAAGTACGTCCTGGATCTGTCGATTATGTTATGGTCGAAGTCCTACTCATGGCGACCTGGTGGAATTGGGAGAAGCTGTAGGTATTATTGCGGGTCAATCCATTGGAGAGCCGGGTACTCAACTAACATTAAGAACGTTTCATACCGGCGGAGTATTCACAGGGGGTACTGCCGAACATGTACGAGCTCCCTCTAATGGAAAAATCAAATTTAATAAGGGTTTGGTTCATCCCACGCGTACACGTCATGGGCATCCCGCTTTTCTCTGTTCTATGGACTTATATGTAACTATTGAGAGTCAAGATATTATACACAACGTGACTATTCCACCAAAAAGTTTTCTTTTAGTTCAAAATGATCAATATGTAGAATCAGAACAAGTGATTGCTGAAATTCGCTCGGGAACATACACTTTGAATTTTACGGAGAGGGTTCGAAAACATATTTATTCCGATTCAGAAGGAGAAATGCACTGGAGTACTGATGTATACCATGCATCTGAATTTACATATAGTAACGTCCATCTTTTACCAAAAACAAGCCATTTATGGATATTGTCAGGGGGTTCGTGCAGATCCAGTATAGTCCCGTTTTCGCTACACAAGGATCAAGATCAAATAAACGTTCATTCTCTTTCTGTCGAAAGAGGATATATCTCTAACCCTTCAGTAAATAATGATAAAGTTAAACACAAATTCTTTAGTTCATATCTTTCGAGTAAAAGTAAAAAAGAAAGTGGAATTCTTGATTATTCAGACCGTAAACGAATCATATGTACTGGTTTCATATATCCTGGTATTCTCCACGAAAATTCTGATTTATTGGCA